AGGTAAGGTGGTCGAATGTTTAGGCGTTGGGCTGTAGACTCTTTTATAGAGGTTTAATTCCTCTCCTTATCAGACTCTGTGGTGAAATTCATGTCAAATTGCAAGTTTGAAGATATACCTTTATTGGTGTCGGGGTTTTCCCGCTTTTAAGAGAGCGGGAATAGACAGAAGTCCGCTGGATTGGGTGTTTAGCTGTTAACTAAATTGTTACGGGATCGAGGCCCGTTTGTCTAGGGAGGCCTTAGCTTAATTAAAGTGTTTGAGTTGCGTTCACAGGATATAAGGTAAAATCTTATAGGTCTTGTCGCAGAAACTAAGAGGATTTATCTCTTGTTTGGAGCTTTGAAGGCTCCTGGTTTAGGGTCGGATCCTAAGTTTCTAGATAAGGGCTAATAAGGTGGGTACGGTGGGGAGGAGGGTGGTAGATATTATGGTTATTATGGCTAGGTGATGCTCTTGGTTGGGTTTGTGTCGTCATTGTTGTGAATAGTTGGTGGAGTTTGGGGGTAGTGTAATGGTTGCTTGGTATGAGGTTCGTAGGTAGAAGAATAGGCTTAGTATTGATATGATGACTATTATAGTAGTAGTGAGGGATATGTGTTGTTTGGAGAGTTCTTGAATAATTAGTCATTTTGGTATGAATCCTGTTAGTGGTGGTAGGCCAGCTAGTGATATGAGGGTGAGTATTATTGCGGCGTTTAATATTGGGAGTTTTGTCCATGACGTTATTATTATGGAGATTTTATTTGTTTCTAGGGTTTTAAGTATTATGAATATTGTAGAGGTTATAATAACATATGTAAGGAATGTGAGTATTATGAGTTTGGGGGATAGGGTGAGGATTGTAATTATTCAGCCTAGGTGGGCGATGGAGGAGAATGCCATGATTTTTCGTAGTTGGGTTTGATTTAGTCCTCCTCATCCTCCGACAATGATAGATGTTAATCCTAGTAGCACTGTTAGGGGGGTGTTTAGAGATTGAGCTGTTATTGTTAGTAGGGATAGTGGGGCTAGTTTTTGCCAGGTGGTTAAGATTATGGCTGTTATTATAGTGGTTCCTTGTAAGACTTCTGGAAGTCAGAAGTGGAATGGGGCTGCTCCTAGTTTAATGGTTAAGGCCATGGTGAGGAGGCAGCATGAGGGTTCTAGTGATATATGTGTGATGTCCCATTGGCCTGTTTTTCATGCGTTGGCAGTGCTGGAAGCTAAAATTAGTGTTGAAGCAGCTGCTTGTGTTAGGAAATATTTAGTAGCTGCTTCGATTGCTCGTGGATGATGTTGTTTGGCAATGAGTGGGATTATGGCTAGGGTACTAATTTCTAGACCAATTCATGCCATGATTCAGTGGTTGCTGGAGACTGTAAGTAGTGGGCCTATAATGAGGCTTGTGATGGTGATTATACTTGCATATGGGCTCATTAGTACAGGAGGGATTTAAACCAACATTTTTGGGGTATGGGCCCAAGAGCTTAATTAGCTGACTTTACTAGAATGTAGTATAATGGGAGTATGGGGAGTTTTGATTTCCCTGGTGTAGGTTCAAGTCCTATTTTTCTAAGGAGACGAGAGGATTTATGACCTCTATTATTCACCCTATCAAGGTGACCCTTTAATTCAGGCACGTATCCTATGGTATTGGTGGGATACCAGATAAGGTGATTGGTATTGATAGGTGTCAGGAACATAGTGCTAAGGTGATTGGGAGGAAGGTTTTTCATAGGAGGTGCATTAGTTGGTCATATCGGAATCGTGGGTAGGAGGTTCGGATTCACAGGAATCCTGCTGATAGTAGTATTACTTTTGATATTAGTGATAGGGTGAATAGTTCTGTGGTGTTGGTGAGGGTGGGGCTTAGAAATAGGATAGTGGTGAGGGTGTTTATTATTAGGATGTTTGAGTATTCTGCTAGGAAGAATAGGGCAAATGGGCTGGCAGAGTATTCGACGTTAAATCCTGATACAAGTTCGGATTCGCCTTCGGTTAGGTCGAATGGTGCTCGGTTAGTTTCAGCTAGTGTAGAAATATATCATATGATTATTAAGGGCCAAGAAGAAAATACTAGGTATATTGGTTCTTGTGTTGTGATGAATATTTGTATATTGTACCCCCCTGAGAAGAAAGTCATGGAAAGTAGGATGATTCCTAGGGTTACTTCGTAGGAGATGGTCTGGGCTACTGCCCGCAGGGCTCCTATTAGGGCGTATTTTGAATTTGAGGCCCATCCTGATCATAAAATTGAGTAGGCCATAAAGCTGGAGATGGATAATAGGAATAGAAGGCCGAGGTTTAGGTTGGTTAGTGGAAAGGGTATTGGGAGTGGAAGTCAAATTGATATGGCTAGTGTTAGGGCTATGATTGGAGAGATAGTGAATAGTGTAGTTGATGAGTTTAATGGGAAGATTGGCTCTTTAATGAATAGTTTTGCACCATCTGCTAGTGGTTGTATAAGTCCTTCTGGTCCAACGGTATTAGGACCTTTTCGATGTTGTATGTAACCTAGTACTTTGCGCTCAGTTAGAGTGAGAAAGGCTACAGCGATTAGGATTGAAACTATGTAGGTTAGAGGGGATATTAGGTCGGTTAGTAGGATTTTCATGATTGGGAAGGGGAGTTGAACCCCTGAGTAAAGGGTTTAGGTCTTTTGCATTTATACCTGGCTCTGCCACCCCAATTAGGCCCTTTTTTAGGGCTGTAGTTTTTCTGTCTTGTTATTAGTTAAGTTGTTTGCACTAATGCAGGATAAGGCTTGATGTTGGCATAGGCCTTGTCTTTTCGGTCCTTTCGTACTGGAAAAGGCTTTGATTATAGATAGAAACCGACCTGGATTGCTCCGGTCTGAACTCAGATCACGTAGGACTATTAATCGTTGAACAAACGAACCCTTGATAGCGGCTGCACCATCAGGATGTCCTGATCCAACATCGAGGTCGTAAACCCCATCGTCGATAGGAACTCTAGGATGGGATTGCGCTGTTATCCCTGGGGTAGCTTGGTTCGTTGATCAAGTATATTGGATCGTTTTGCCGGAGGCACTTTGGGTTGTAGGTCTAGGTTTAGATATAGTTCTTTTTCGGAGGTTTTGTTTTGCTCCGAGGTCGCCCCAACCGAAAAATATAAGTCAGGTGCTGATAGATGTGGGCCCGTGGGTAGGTGTTTTTTATGAGAGTTGACTTGTATTTGAAGTTCCACAGGGTCTTCTCGTCTTATGGTTTTATCCCTGCTTTTGCACGGGGAGATCAATTTCACTGATTATTTGTAAGAGACAGGTAGAACCTCGTTTGGCCATTCATTCCAGTCTTTATTTAAAAGACAAGTGATTATGCTACCTTTGCACGGTTAGGATACCGCGGCCGTTTAACAGTGTCACTGGGCAGGCGTTACCCCTAATACTTATGTGTTGCTAGGGGCTATGTTTTTGGTAAACAGTCGGGCTCGTTTATTTGCCTAGTTCCTTTTACAAATTTTAATCTTTCTTTTGTGCGCACCTGTGTTGGGTTAACAGTTTGGCCTATAAGATGTTTTAAGTGTTGTTGTTTTTATAGTGTTGGCTGTTAATAATCAGTGGGGGGTCCGTTATGATTTAGGCTAGCGCATTAGAGAAGTTTTGTCTTCTTGTTACTCATTTTAGCATTAGTTCTTCTATTTGGGTAGAATAGCTCAGTATTGTTTGGGGTGAAAATTCATGTTATTATTTAGTTGCAAGGAGCTTTGACGCTTTCTTCGGTGATGGCTGCTTTAAGGCCTACGGTAGTTGTGTTTTAATGTTTTGTCCTCCATTGTAGGTTGTATCCTTTTTCAATTGGGCTGTACCTCAATTGAATAGATCTTAAACTTTTCTTTTCACTTTAAGTTGTTTTTAGGAGGTTTAAGGTTGAACTTATATTCTTTTATTGAGCAACCAGCTATCACCAAATTCGTTAGGCTTTTCACCTCTACTTAGAGGTCTCCCCACTCTTTTGCCACAGAGACGGGTTTTGGCCTTGGTAGATGGCCGCCTTTAAGTAGCTCATTTGGTTTCGGGGGTTCAGACTTTAGGGCTCTTTGCTTGAGTGTGCTGGCTAAATCATGATGCAAAAGGTATAAGGGTTAATCTTTGCTTTTTGTGGCCTGGAGAGTATTTCATTGTTTTTCATCTTTCCCTTACGGTACTGTTTCTATTGCTCTAACTGTCTTTTCTATCGCCTATACTAGGACTGTGGAGAATGTTTTAGTTGGTTTTGGTTGGATGATTTTGTTTGTTTGGGTTTGTTGTTTTTGGTTAGGCTAGGTTGTTGCTCAAAATAGTCCTATTTTAATGGACGTCTTTCAGGTGTAAGCTGAATGCTTTTAGTTAAGCTATGTTTTGAATGTTCCAAGTACACCTTCCGGTGCACTTACCTTGTTACGACTTACCTCCTCTATTTGTTTGTTATGGTTTATTAAATGGTTATTGGATGTTTGAGGAGGGTGACGGGCGGTGTGTGCGCACCTCAGGACCGGCTTAAATTAGGCGTTCTGATCCAGGTTTACTGCTAAATCCTACTTGTAGGACTGATTTCATAGTTTCCTTCCGTAAATTGATTTCTAGTGTAGAAAATGTAGCCCATTTCTTCCATCTCAGTTAGCTACACCTTGACCTGGCTTGTTAACTGTTTTTAGTTATCTTGCCTACTTTTAAATCCCTCATGGGGTAGGCTGGTGACGGTGGTATATAGGCGGGATTGGCAAGAGATGGTGAGGTGTATCGTGGATTATCGATTATAGAACAGGCTCCTCTAGGGGGGTTTGAGGTACCGCCAAGTCCTTTGAGTTTTAAGCGTTTTGCTCGTAGTTCTCTGGCGGACATTCTTGTATATTGAATGTCTAAGTTTAGGGCTAAGCATAGTGGGGTATCTAATCCCAGTTTGTGTCTTAGCGATCGTGAGTTCGAATAGTTCTGTTACATTAAGGTTACTTTCGTAGCGGTGTAATGTATACTTTTACGTATGACAGTTGGGTGGGGGGCCGCCTTAATTTCTTAGATTATATTTTAGTCACATTTTACGCCGATTTTCTGTTAGCTTGAGTTTCTTGTATAACCGCGGTGGCTGGCACAAGATTGACCAACTCTGCTTGCTGTAACTAAGTCAAACTTGCGTTCATTGCTTAATTTTTGTCACTGCTGAAGTACCCTTGGGGGTGTGGCAAAGCTAGGTGTTGTGGGCTGTCATGGTGTGCCTGATACCGGCTCCTTTTGTCGGGGGTGACTGTTAGGGCATTCTCACTGGTGCGTTGATACTTGCATGTGTAAGTTTAGCAAAAAATAACAGTAAGGCTAGGACCAAATCTTTGTGTTTTTGGGATGTGTTGTTCATCCATCTTGGCAACTTCAGTGCCATGCTTTGGGATAAGCTACAATAACGTATATAATATATAAGATGATACTGTGATACTGTGATAATATAATAATATAATAATATAAAGTGATTGTTTGGTTGGGGGTGGTGTACGTTGAAGTGATTTGTTTGGTAGGCATTTTTATTATAACTAGATGCTTATAGTTAACATTTGTGTCAGTTTAGTTGCTCTCGGATTTAGGGGTTTGACGAGAAGTAAGTAGCTATTCGGACTAGTGTTGCTTTAACGGGGGTAGGGGGGTTTAGCTTAAAACAAAGTACTTTTTTAGTGAAATAGCTTAAATTTAAGTATTGTAAGATTTTGTGAAAATTTATGTCCTACGAGCATTAATTCAATAATACCATATCCTTATCTTGCCAGACCAACCATCTTGAACGAAGGTCCAGTCTCAGTTAATCGGCAGGTATCATAGTTTGTGGGCCTGAAGACAGAAAGAGAAAAAGAGAACTACTATATGCATTTAAAGGCAAGGTATGCCAGGTTATTAATGTAATGTATAGAACACATTAACCAGAGGCCTTTTAAAGAGAAACGAATGAACTTCATCAATTCATGTGCCTGAAAAAACAACCAGAGGCCAGAATAGATCAGTTATGTACGCCAACAATAGATGGACGTGAAACTGGTGATGTTGTATCTTACTAACAAGGGTTGCTTATTTCTCGTGATTAGCTAGATCAAGAAATAACCCATTACTGGGCCACATCCATGGTGAATATAAATATTTAAGTTTATGTCCGTAGAACATTAATACTGTATTACCTAAATAATATTCATGTTTAATGGAATGGTAATGTATAAGTATTAAGCTTAATATCCTCTGTGAAGTCATGTAGAGATATTATTGGTGATATGCTAGGGGAAAAAAGGTGAATGCACGATATACATAGGGTAGGTAGGGTGTACATTCTCTCCCGTGCACGGGAGAGAAAAAAAGGTTTTGGCAAATGCCAAGAGGTAGTTTAATATAAAAATTCCGGTTTTGGGGGCCGGGGATGAAGGTTTGGGTCCTTCTCTTTTGATATTCTAGGAAGATTGTGGTCTTCAATCTTTGGTTTACAAGACCAATGCTTTGTTAGTTAAGCTACTAGAATATTTTTAGTTTAGTATTTTGTTTTCGATCAGACCTATGAGGGGTATGAGTACTAGGAGGATCGTGAAGTAGAGGATGGAGGCGATTTGACCGATAATGATGAATGGGTTTTCGACTGGTTGACCTCCGATTCATGTGAGGATTAGTAGGTCGGCGATTAGGCATCAGAAAAGTATTTGGGTTAGTGGTCGGAATAGGGCTGTGCGTTGTTTTGATGTGTGTAGGGCTGGTACTGTAAATAGTACGAGGATGGAGAATAGTAGGGCTAGTACGCCTCCTAGTTTGTTTGGGATGGATCGGAGGATTGCGTAGGCGAATAGGAAATATCACTCTGGTTTGATATGTGGAGGGGTGGATAGGGGGTTGGCTGGGATGAAGTTGTCTGGGTCACCTAGGAGATTTGGTGAGAATAGTGATAGGCTCAGTAGTAAGGTTAGTATTAGGGCAAGGCCTAGTAGGTCTTTGTACGAGAAGTATGGGTGGAATGGGATTTTGTCCGCGTTTGAGTTTAGTCCTGTGGGGTTGTTTGATCCGGTTTCGTGGAGGAAGAGTAGGTGGACAGTTGCTAGGCCGGCGATGGTGAATGGGAGTAGGAAGTGGAATGTGAAGAATCGGGTTAAGGTGGCGTTGTCTACTGAAAATCCGCCTCAGACTCATTGTACTAGGGTGTTTCCGATATAGGGGATGGCTGAGAGTAGGTTGGTGATGACGGTGGCGCCTCAGAATGATATTTGTCCTCATGGTAGAACATAACCCACGAATGCGGTAGCTATAGTTAGGAATAGAAGGATAACTCCTGTGTTTCAGGTTTCTTTGTATAGGTATGAGCTGTAGTAAAGACCTCGGCCGATATGGAAGTAGATGCATATGAAGAAGATAGAGGCTCCGTTGGCATGTATGTTACGAATAAGTCATCCGTATTGGACGTCTCGAGTGATATGGGCTACTGATGAGAATGCTAGCGAGATATCTGGTGAGTAGTGTATTGCTAGGAAGATTCCTGTGGTGATCTGTAGGATTAGGCAGGCGCCTAGGAGGGATCCGAAGTTTCATCAAGCAGAGATGTTGGAGGGGCTTGGGAGGTCGATAAATGAGTTGTTGATGATTTTTATTATTGGGTGGGTTTTTCGTAAATTTTTAGCCATTAGATGTTCTTATAGTTGATTACAACGGTGGTTTTTCAAGTCATAGGTCTTGGTTCAAGTCCAGGTAAGAACGATGATGTACTTTATGTTTTTGTTTGGGTTTTGTTTTGTGTTTTGAATGGTTGGTGTCTCTTGTAATCCATCTCCTTATTATGGGGTAGTGAGTTTGGTTTTTGGTGCTTTTTCTGGGTGTGTGGTGTTGGTTAGTGTAGGGGGGTCTTTTGTTTCTTTGGTTTTATTTTTGATTTATTTGGGTGGGATGCTAGTTATTTTTGCATATTCGTCTGCGTTGGTGGGGGAGTCTTATTCGGCAGGGTGAATGAGTTTGGAGGGAATGTTATATGGGGTGTACTATTTTCTTATGATTTTGGGTCTTGTAGGAGCGGGTCTTGTTTCATGGAGCGCTGAGGGGGTGGGCAGTGATACTGTGGATAGTGATGGGTTTTATGTTGTTCGTTCAGATTTTAGCGGGTTTCCGTGGCTTTACCATTTTGGCAGCGGGTTACTTTTGATTGTTGGCTGGGCGTTATTATTAACGTTGTTTGTTGTGTTAGAGTTGGTTCGTGGCTTATCTCGTGGGGTACTTCGTGCTATTAGATTAGGATAATTAGAAGTGTGATTGATAGGATAAATGAGGTTATGTAGATTTTGATAAGGCCTTTTTGTGATGTGATTAGTGTAATAGGGGTGATTTGGGATTTGGTTAAGCCTTTTGGGCCAATATTTTCATATCAGGTTAGGTCTATTAGGTGGGTTGCGGTGTTTTGGCTGAATTTTAGGTTGAGTGTTGGGAGTAGGCGGTGAAAGAGGGTGTTGAAATAAGCTAGTGAGTTGGAGAAGTTGTGGATGTTGGATGGTTTTGAGGGTATTTTGTTGGTTATTGTGGTTAGTTCTATGGATAGTAGTAGGCCTAGGGCTGTTATTATTAATGCTGCGATTTTAATGTATAGTGGTATTGTTGTTGGTGGGGTTTTAAGTGGTACGATGTTTAATGAAATAATTAGTCCGGCGATGATGCTACCGATAGCGAGTCGAGTAATTGGGTTAGTGATTGTTGGATTGTTTTCGTTTAGTAAGGCTATGGGGGGATATCGGGGGTGTCCTGTTTGCACTAAGATTGTGATTCGTAGGCTGTAGATTGTGGTGAGTGAGGTTGCGATTAGTGTTAGGAGTAGGGCTCAGGCGTTTAAATATGATGTGTTTATAGTTTCAATGATGGTGTCTTTGGAGTAAAACCCGGTTATGAAAGGTATGCCTGTGAGTGCCATGTTGCCGATGGTTAAGCATGAGGAGGTGATTGGTAGGGATTTGTGTAGTCCTCCTATTTTTCGGATATCTTGTTCGTCGTTTAGGTTGTGGATGATGGAGCCGGAGCATAGGAATAACATAGCTTTGAAGAAGGCATGTATGGAGATATGTAGGAAGGCCAGTTGTGGTTGGTTTAGGCCGATGGTTACTATTATGAGGCCGAGTTGGCTTGATGTGGAGAAGGCGATGATTTTTTTGATGTCGTTTTGGGTAATGGCACAGAATGCTGAGAATAGGGTGGTAATGGCTCCTAAACACAGGCAGGTTGAGAGAGCTGAGTTGTTGGTAGTTAGGATAGGATGTATTCGGATGAGTAGGAAGATACCGGCTACGACTATTGTGCTGGAGTGTAGTAGTGCTGAGACTGGGGTTGGGCCTTCTATAGCTGCTGGGAGTCACGGGTGAAGGCCAAATTGGGCAGATTTTCCCATTGCAGCTAATGTGAGGCCTAGAAGTGGGAGTAGTGGTGTTTGGTTGGGGTTGGCGAAGATTTGTTGAAGCTCTCAGGTATTTATGTTTACTGCTAGTCATGCTATGGTGAGGATTAGTCCGATGTCTCCTGTGCGGTTGTAGATAATAGCTTGTAGAGCTGATGAGTTTGCTTCGGTTCGTCCTCGTCATCATCCGATAAGGAGGAAAGATATAATTCCCACCCCTTCTCAGCCAATAAAGAGTTGGAGTATGTTGTTAGCTGTTACTAGGATTATCATGGCTACTAGAAAAGTTAGTAGGTACTTAAAGAATTTTGTGATATGGGGGTCTGTGTATATGTATCAATGGGTGAATTCTAAGATTGACCATGTGACAAATAGAGCGATTGGGATGAATACGATGGAGTATTGGTCGAATTTAAAGTTTATGTTGATGTTAAGTGTGAACATGTTTGATCAATGAAGGCTAGTGATGATAGATTCAATGTTTAGGTGGGTGAGGATAGTTAATGGAATTAGAGCGGTGAAGAATGCAGCTTTTACAGTTGTCTTTGTTTTTGTAATTATTCAGTCTTTGGTGGATTTTGTGATGGGTATGATTAAGGGTAGTGTAAGTATGAGTAATGTTATAAGGAAGGAGGAGTTTATTATAAGGGGGGTCATTACTTTTACTTGGAGTTGCACCAAGGGTTTATGGCCTCTAAAACCAGTGGATTAACTTCTATCCTTTAAAAGTGAGGGAGCTGGGGTAGTTAGCCTCAGATATAGGAATTAGCAGTTCTTATCGTGTATCACCTCTCTCGGTCTATAAGGAGGGTTGAACTCCTGTTTTTAGAGCCACAGTCTAATGTTTTCTTTAAACTATATTAACCGTTGGGGGAGGGTGTTTATGTACCTTGAATTAGTTCTGGTTTCATCATTAGTAGTATTATTGGAAGGATGTGGAGTATTATGAGTAGATGTTCTCGTGTATGGGTTGGGGGGATTGCTTTTGCGTATGAGGGGGTTTCACCTCATTGTGTTGTGACTAGTATATATAGGGTATAGATGGCTGTTATTAGGGTTCCAAGTCCTGTTATTAGGATTGTAGTGTCTGATCAATTGAATAGTGAAACAATAATGGTTAGTTCTCCTATCAGGTTAATGGTTGGGGGAAGGGCTATATTGGTTAGGCTGGCTGAGAGTCATCATAGTCCTATCAGGGGAAGTAATAGTTGTATGTTTCGGGCTAGGAGGAGTGTTCGGCTATTAGTTCGTTCGTAGTTTGTGTTGGCTAAGCAGAAGAGTATGGATGATGTTAGGCCGTGGGCAATTATGAGTGTGATAGCGCCCGTGCATGCCCATTCAGTTCGTGTTAGTGTTGCAGCAATGACTAGGCCTATGTGGCTTACGGATGAGTAGGCGATTAGTGATTTTAGGTCGGTTTGGCAGAGACAGACAAACCCGGTTATGATTACTCCTCATAGTGCTAGCATTATGAATGGGTAGGATGGTATTTTTAACGGGGGGGCTAGTATTATAGATATGCGGATAATTCCATATCCCCCTAATTTTAGAAGTACTGCTGCCAGGATTATTGATCCTGCAATTGGGGCTTCAACGTGAGCTTTGGGTAGTCATAGGTGTAGGCCATATAAGGGTATTTTAATTATGAAGGCAAGGAATAGTGCAGTTCATCATATTGCATAAGCTATTGAGTCTGTTGTGTCATAGTAATTGTGTAGTTGTAGTATTTGGAGGGATATAGTTCCATTATAGGATTCTGCGGTCAAGAGGGCTACTAGGAGTGGCAGAGACCCGATAAGAGTGTAAAATAGGAAATAGGTTCCGGCGTTTAGTCGTTCTATTTGATTCCCTCAGCGTGTGATGATTACTAGTGTTGGGAGTAGTGTAGATTCAAATGCGATGAAGAATAGAATTAGTTCTATGGCCGAGAAAGTTAGGATTAGAGAGATTTGTAGTAGGAGGGTGATGAAAATGAAGGTTCGTTTTCGTGGAGTTGGTTCTGTTATCAGGCTGTTTTGGTTAGCTATAATTATTATAGGGGTTAATCAGCATGATAGGATTAGGAAGGGGGCTGAAATTTTGTCAACTCCTAGGTAACAGTTGGAGAAGGTTATTAGTTCTGTTTGGGGTTTAAATCAGTGTAGGCTAAGGAGAGCGATTCATAGGCTGTGCGCTAGTGCAGTTGGTCAGAGTTGTTTCGGTTTACATAGTATGGTTGTTGGGAGTAGTAAGATTATTGGGATAATTATTTTTAGCACTGTAGTAGGTTTAGGTTTTGTAGGTGACTTGAGCCGTGTGTTCGGGAGGATGCAATTAGTAATGATAGGCCGATGCCAGCTTCGCAGGCTGAGAGAGCTAGTATTAGTATTGGGGTAAGAAAGGATAATGAGATGTTTAGTTCGATTGATCACAAGGACAGGGCCATAAATAGGGATAGTATTATTCCTTCAAGGCAAAGTAGGGTGGGGATTAGGTGAGCTTGGTGTAGTAGAAATCCCATAGTAGTAATAATGAATGCACATATGGAGGCGAAATGTAGGGGTGTCATTTGATAACCGTGGAATTTAATCACGATCGGCTAAGTCGAAATTAGCTGTCTTATGTTAGACGAGTTATCTATTCTGCTCATTCTAAGCCTCCCTGGACTCATTCGTAGAGGAGGCCTAGTGCTAGTAGTAATATAATGATGAAGGCCCAGGTGAGGGTATAGGTTGGATGTGGAAGTTGGATAGCTCATGGTAGAGGTAGGAGTAATGCGATTTCTAGGTCGAATAGGAGAAATAGGATTGCTACTGAGGAAGAACCGGATTGAGAATAGTGGGCGAGCAGCTTTTAGTGGGTCGAAGCCGCATTCGTATGGGGACAATTTTTCGTTGTCCGGTTTTGTTAGTGTGAACCAATAGTTTAGTATTGTTAGAATTGCGGGTAGGGTTAGGTAAATTATTGCGATTGAAATTATTAGGCCCATGTACTTTTCTTTAGGGTCAAACTAAAACTTAGTGATTGGAAGTCACTCGTACTGTTATACTAGAAGAGTATGAACCTCATCAGTAGATTGATACGTATAGGAAAAGCCATACGACATCTACGAAATGTCAGTATCAAGCAGCTGCTTCGAATCCAAAGTGGTGGGTAGAGGTAAAGTGATACTTAATTTGTCGTAATAGACATACGATTAGGAATGTTGATCCGATAATTACATGTAATCCGTGGAAGCCTGTTGCAACGAAGAATGTGGATCCGTATACGCCGTCAGCGATTGTGAAAGGGGCTTCGTAGTATTCTATAGCTTGTAGTGCTGTGAAGTAAAGTCCCAGTAGGATTGTAATGGTGAGGGCTTGAATAGTTTGGTTTCGGTTTGCTTCTATTAAGCTATGGTGGGCTCAGGTAATTGTGACACCTGAGGCTAATAGGACGGCTGTGTTTAGTAGGGGAACTTCAAATGGGTTTAGTGGTGTGATTCCTGTTGGGGGTCAACATCCTCCTAAGTCTGGCGTAGGGGCCAGGCTTGAGTGGTAGAAGGCTCAGAAAAATCCGATGAAAAAGAAGATTTCTGATGTGATAAACAGGATTATACCGTATCGTAAGCCTTTTTGTACGGGAGGGGTGTGATGTCCTTGGAAAGTTCCTTCTCGCACGACATCTCGTCATCATTGGAATATCGTGAGTAGTATAATTAATAGGCCTAGGGCCATTAGTAGTATTGAGTTGTAGTGGAATCATATGGCAAGGCCTGAAGTTATAAGTAATGCTGCTGCTGCACCTGTTAGGGGTCATGGGCTTGGGTCTACTATGTGGTAGGCATGTGTTTGGTGGGCCATTAGGTGTTTTCTTGTAGGTAGAGGCATAGGAGTAGGACGAATACGTAGGCCTGAATTATAGCTACTGCTAGTTCTAGGATTATTAATAGGAGGAGGACGATTGCAGTTAAAAGGGATAGGGCTGCTATTATTGGAAGTAGGGCAAGTGTTGCAGTGGAGATGAGTTGGATTAGTAAGTGGCCAGCTGTTAGGTTGGCAGTCAGCCGTACTCCTAGAGCTATGGGTCGAATAAAGAGGCTGATTGTTTCAATAATAATAAGGGCTGGGATGAGGGGAGTTGGGGTTCCCTCTGGTAGTAGATGTCCTAGTGATGTTGTCGGTTGGTTTCGAAGTCCTGTAAGTACTGTGGCTAATCATATTGGGACTGCTAGTCCTATATTCATGGAGAGTTGGGTGGTGGGGGTGAATGTGTAAGGTAGTAGTCCTAGCAGGTTGGTTATAAGGAGTATGGCTATTAGTGATGTTAGGATGATGGATCATTTGTGTCCTGTTTTATTGACGGGAAGTATGAGTTGTTTTGTGTATGTATTGATTGCTCATGTTTGTAGTGCAAAGAGGCGGTTGGTTAGTCAGCGGTCATCTAAGGTCAGAAAGATAATTGATGGTATAAGTAGGGCTAAAATGGCTAGTGGAATTCCTAAGATTTGTGGGCTTATGAATTGGTCGAAGAATGTTAGGTTCATGGTCAGGTTCATGGGTTTGTGTTAGAGATTTTATTGTTTTTGCTGGTTGGGTTGTTTATAGATAAGTGGGATAAGATTTTTGGTTGTAGAATTAAGATGTACGCAGCTCATGAAAAGGAGAGAATTAAGAGTCATGGGTCTAGGTTTAGTTGGGGCATGTCACTAAGGAGGGCGGAGAGTTCTCTTTTTCTAGCTTAAAAGGCTAGCGCTATCCTGTTTAGCTTCTATAGTGGTTAAGCGAATATTAGTGAGGATCAGTTTTCGAAGTGTTTTAATGGTACGGATTCCACTACAATTGGTATAAAGCTGTGATTGGCCCCGCAAATTTCTGAACATTGGCCATAGAATACTCCTGGGCGTGTTACAATAAAGGTTGATTGGTTTAATCGTCCTGGGACTGCATCTGCTTTTACGCCTAATGATGGAACTGTTCATGAGTGTAGGACGTCTTCAGCTGAAATTAGTATTCGGATTGGGGATTCTATTGGTATTACCACGCGATGGTCTACTTCTAGTAGCCGGAAGTGTCCGTTTGGAAGGCTTTCGGTCGGGATTATGTAAGAGTCGAATTCAAGGCTTTTGTAGTCAGTGTATTCATATGTTCAATATCATTGATGTCCTATGGCTTTGATGGTTAGGTGTGGGTTGTTGATTTCGTCTATTAAGTAGAGAACTCGTAGGGATGGCAGTGCAATGGTGATTAAGACGATGGCTGGTAGAATAGTTCAGATTATTTCTACTTCTTGGGCGTTTATGGTGTTGGTGTATGTTAGTTTAGTAGTTATTATTAGGGTAATGATATAAAGTACTAGAGTACTAATTAAAAATACAATTATTAGGGTATGATCGTGAAAGTGGTGTAGTTCTTCTATAATAGGTGATATTGCGTCTTGAAATCCTAGTTGGAGCGGGTGTGCCATTAAGTCGTAAAGGGTTTGAACCTATAATTTAGTCTTGACAAGGCTAGGTAATGTGTTTTACTAACGTCTTAAGAAGGAAGCATAAAGGTTGTGTGATTGGCTTGAAACTAGTTTGAGGGGGTTCGATTCCCTCCCTTCTTGGGTTTGTACATGAGCTGGCTCTTCGTAGGTGTGGTATGGGGGTGGGCAGCCATGTAGTCATTCTACATTGGTAGTTGTGAGTTCAATTGTTATTACTTTTCGTTTTGAGGAGAATGCTTCTCAGATAATGAATATTATTATGATCACTGCTATTAGGGAGATTAGAGATCCGATTGATGAAATAGAGTTTCATAGTGTGTATGCGTCTGGATAATCAGAATAACGTCGTGGCATTCCAGCTAAGCCTAGGAAGTGTTGAGGGAAAAAGGTAATGTTAACACCTGCGAATATTACTCCGAAGTGAATTTTAGTTCAGGTTTGATGTAGGGAGTATCCGGTGAAGAGTGGGAATCAGTGGGTGAATCCTGCTATGATGGCAAATACGGCTCCTATAGAGAGAACATAGTGGAAGTGTGCTACTACGTAGTAGGTGTCGTGTAGTACAATGTCTAGGGATGAGTTGGCTAGGACGATGCCTGTGAGGCCTCCGATTGTGAATAGGAAGATGAAGCCTAGTGCTCATAGTATGGCAGCGTCTCATTTAATTATTCCTCCGTGCAGAGTGGCAAGTCAGCTGAATACTTTTACTCCTGTAGGGATAGCGATAATTATTGTTGCAGATGTAAAGTAGGCTCGAGTGTCTACGTCTATTCCGACGGTAAATATGTGGTGAGCTCATACGATAAAGCCTAAGAATCCGATAGATATTATTGCTCAGACTATTCCTATATATCCGAATGGTTCTTTTTTGCCAGAGTAGTAGGTGACGACATGTGAGATTATTCCGAATCCAGGTAGGATTAGGATATATACTTCTGGGTGGCCAAAGAATCAGAATAAGTGTTGGTATAGAATTGGGTCGCCTCCTCCTGAAGGATCAAAGAAGGTTGTATTTAGGTTTCGATCTGTAAGTAGTATGGTGATTCCTGCAGCGAGTACTGGGAGTGAGAGCAGTAGCAGGACGGCTGTAATAAGCACAGATCACACAAATAAGGGTGTTTGGTATTGGGTTATGGCTGGGGATTTTATGTTGATTGCTGTGGTGATAAAATTGATGGCTCCTAGGATTGAGGATACTCCAGCCAGGTGGAGGGAGAAAATAGTCAGGTCTACGGAGGCACCGGCATGGGCCAAGTTTCCGGCTAAAGGTGGGTAAACAGTTCATCCTGTACCGGCACCTGATTCGACTCCGGATGAGGCTAGTAGTAGGAGTAGGGATGGTGGTAGAAGCCAGAAGCTTATGTTGTTTATACGGGGGAATGCTATGTCTGGGGCCCCGATTATTAGGGGGACAAGTCAGTTTCCGAAGCCGCCAATCATGATTGGCATTACTATAAAGAAAATTATGACGAAGGCATGGGCTGTAACAATGACATTGTAGATTTGGTCGTCTCCCAGGAGAGTGCCTGGTTGGCTTAATTCTGCGCGAATCAATAGGCTTAATGCTGTGCCTACTATTCCTGCTCAGGCTCCGAAAATCAAGTATAGGGTGCCGATGTCTTTGTGGTTTGTAGAGAAAAATCAGCGGGTAAAAAACAC